TAGTAGCAACAAAGAATGAGCTAAACTATTAGCAGGAGTAGAAACTGCAGCGGTTAAGAAATTACAACCTTCCAAATAGGAACTGGCCAATCCATGGGTATACCATGAAGTTACAAAAGTTGTACCCGTAAACCAACCCCCTAAAGCGAAATAAGCACAAGGAAAGAGCAATAGGCCGGACCAGCCTACAAAAACGAAACGGTCCCTCCGTAACCAATCATCCATAATATCAAATAAATCATTTTCTTCTTTGGCAAATTTACCAAGGGCTATAGTCATAGTGATCCTCCTATTCAACTACTTCAACCATTTCCGAACACTTCATCTCATTTACAAGGGTAGGGCGATAGTTCAATTATCTATGGACGATTCCTCGCTCAATGCCCCTTACAATTACAATGGGTTTCGAAGATACAAATTCTTATTTTTTTCTTTTATATTGGGACATAAACCGACCCAGGTAAATCCATGAGTTCGATTCGATTAGTTCTTACTATTACTATATAACACTATAATAACCATTTGAACCCCCGAATTGTCCTCTGACTCATATTCCAGAGTATATCTTTTAACGGTGCAAACAAACAAAAAACAAGAAAATGCTGTTTTCCCTGCCTCTAAATTTAATATTAAATAATTGTAGACTGGAAATGAAAGCCCCCTTTCTCGCATTCGTTCTTTATTGCACTGTCGGAATAAAACAATATAGGATTCTGAAACCAAGGAAATATATTGAAAAATATATTTTCGAAATATTTTTTATATGTATCGGAAAAGAATAGCGATTTATTCCTATGGAACATCCAGTAACAAGAGGATAAAATAAGAAATATCGAAAAATTCTTGCCTCATGTGTTCCAAGGAAATAAAAAAACCGCTTCTACGATTTAATATATATCGAATCGAATTTATATATCAGAATAGCTGATATAGTCATGATTCAATGGGTTAGGTCTACTTACTTTTATAATTTTATGTTATGGTAGGTTTGATAGGAAAAATGGGGAAGTAGGAATATTTTGGTTTGGCGATTAATAATAGAGATTGGATATCTAGAATATTTATTGTCCCAGGACAATAAAATAGAATATATAAGATATGAAGAGGACTATTATGTCACTACAGGGTGGATGGAATCCCCAAAAAGTTCAATTAGTCATTATGATAATGATTCAATGTTCCACTTTTTTTTATCAACAATATCTCTATTCTACGTTGAAAAACGAAGACTAAGACTTGAGTTACTTGAGTTTTTTGTAAAAAGCCCTTTATCGGATTTGAACCGATGACTTACGCCTTACCATGGCGTTACTCTACCGCTGAGTTAAAAGGGCCCTATTCAATTCATGAATTAGTCATTTTCCATTATGGAGTCTAATGCATATATGTATATATGCACTAGTCTAGTACTATAGTACATATATAGATATAAACTCACTAATCATAACATAGAAGGTAGGAAAGGCTTTTTGGATTTAGCCATACCATTAGATTATATTGACAATTCCAAAAAACTGATCATACTATCATCATAGTATGATGACGGTCGGGCGGATATGCCCCCATCGTCTAGTGGTTCAGGACATCTCTCTTTCAAGGAGGCAGCGGGGATTCGACTTCCCCTGGGGGTAGGATACTACGAAAGGAAGTTGATCGTGGATTATCAATAAGCTTAGAATGAATTCTTCCTGGGTCGATGCCCGAGCGGTTAATGGGGACGGACTGTAAATTCGTTGGCGATATGTCTACGCTGGTTCAAATCCAGCTCGGCCCAAAAATTCGCCACTCCATGAGTATGATATAATCAATTCGTCCTACAGAAACAGAAATGTCTGATCCGTATAAATAAAGAAAAAAAGTCAATTTTTTTTGCTCTATCTATATGTTTCTCATTCGTTCTGATCTTTCTAACGATCCATATTAATGATCCTTAAGTAAAGTGTCAAGAAAAGGGTCTTTTTTTTTTTCTTATTGAAAGATTTATTATTGATTTTTTTTACAATAAAAGAACGGTCGGTTACTAGTAATTCCTATCACTCTCACTAAAACACATATTTATTTTCTGTGGATATGATATTAATATATAATTCGTGTATCTCTTACAATATGACGAGTAGAATATTCTTATGAAATCATAAGAATATGTATTCAATATACCTCGCCGGGATTGTAGTTCAATTGGTCAGAGCACCGCCCTGTCAAGGCGGAAGCTGCGGGTTCGAGCCCCGTCAGTCCCGAACTAGGATCCGATGAATTTCTCAATTCATCTTTCTTTTTTCTGTGAAAAGGGAGATAGGGAGCAAAATTCCGGTGGGGGATCTTTTGTTCTTTTTTTTGTTTCGCATTTCTCATCAGACAAAGATGGAAATTTCAATTTCTTCCACTAGTATCTATTTATAAGGTAGAGTCGTATGTGTATTGGTACAATCGGCGGTACTACCATATTCAGACTACATTGATTGAGTATTTTAAGAGATATTATACTTATTTTCTTTTTCGATTGCTGTTGATCAATGAAATGGGATAGAGTGCCCATATTTTTACTGGGAGCGCAAGCACAAATTATTTTCGTTTATTGTACGAGACACAATAAACTTAATATAATTACCTCAGCAGAGTACTTTTCAAGCTCAGGTTAAACCACACTTTTTCTAATTCCGGTTTTGTTTGTGTATCCTCTAATACTAATTAGTTGGAAACAACCTATCTCATTCTCATTCAAATAGCATACTTAATTTGTGATGTATACGTTCTAATCCCAATCCAAGAAGAAGATAGTAATTAAATAAAAAAAAAGACCAAAAAAGCAACGTCCCCTTTTTAGTATTTAGTCAATTTTTGGAATATTTGATTTTTTATACTTAATCTGTCTTTTTTTCCATCTCACTTCTTATGATACCTCATAATTGTATGTATTTGTATGTATACTATTGTATGTATAAATAGTAGAATTGTATTGTATAAGGAAGATAATAGGTTATAGAAAAGAAAAAGTGGAAAAAAAGATGAAAATCCAATGATAGTATTTATGATCCAATCAAAAAAGGCATTTTTGATTTAGTATGAATAAAAGATTTTCCTATGCTATACTATTCCATTTTCGACGATGAATCGATTTGATAGATCAGATATTGCTATTCATAATATTGATCTGATTCAGTATCATCAGGATACAATTCATCCCATTGAATTTACAGGAGTCAAATTTATAATCTCTATGGGATTAGATCCCGAGTTATTGCGAAACAAAAAAAGAAATTATGGAAGTCAATATTCTCGCGCTTATTGCTACTGCACTGTTTATTTTAGTTCCTACTGCTTTTTTACTTATTATATACGTAAAAACGGTCAGCCAAAATAATTAATTGGAATGAAACTTGAATTATTAGTTCTTATCAATGGTTGAAGAAATAAAAGAGATGCAAACTTGAAGTCTTAAATTACATGATAGGGCTGGAATCAGGAGTAGAAGTATCTGAGATAGTGTGGTAGAAAGGTATAGTCCTTTCTACCACACTATCTAGTATTATATATTATTTATTATTATATAACGTATATAACGTAACGTTTCTAAAGTTGTATACGAATATAGTCTTCATTCATTTCATATAGATAAATTTACAATATGTATGGACATATATTAGATTAGATGTACCTCTAAATAGCACTCTAATTCTATTTTTTTTTTGCTACATATAATATAAATTAATATAAATAGAATTTGTGACGAGATGAGTCAAAAAAAAGTATAAAAAAATTTCTAGGAGTCTAAAACAAACGTCAAATGTGCGATGTTCGGATCACTCACCGGAAGACAGATATAATTTTATTAGGTGTAGTACCCCCTTTCTTTGAACAACCGCGAATCGCTTCCGGTGGAAAGAAAGTATGTATTGCCGTTATAGCAGAAGACTTTCTCTTCAAACAGTCAAAGTTAAGAAAAGGGGGAAACAAATAAAGAAAAAAATAGGAATTTTTTTCTCGTTGTAATATCCATAATTCTGGTAAGAGTTGATTCACCAAAATAGAATATTTAGGAAAAATTCTATTAGAAAAAATTTCCCCCCATGCGTAGATTTGAATTTCGAAATACAATTGGGGTAATCATTCATTGTTTGATCGAATGGTTATTATTTATTATTGTATTTTTTTATTCATTACCGTATTCCAGTACTATTTTGAACCAGAGACATTTTTTTTAAGGCTTCGCAAAATGATCAATAAAGAATTGATACAATTCGATTACTCAATCGAATGCTCAATTAGTATCCTAGAGTCCACTCCTTCCCCATACTACAAGTGAAAGAGAAAATGTAAAGACTACCATTAAAGCAGCCCAAGCGAGACTTACTATATCCATGTGAATTATGTCCCCTATCTCCATGAAGGAATTATTCCATTATTGATTAATAATCATAGTGGAATCAATGGTACAGAGTCAAAAAAGGATTCTGAATTAAGGCTATTGATGAACCAAACCAATTCATACATTTGTAACAAGTTCCTTCCTATATTATTATAGGATTTCTGGTCGAATCAGGAAGCATTAAGTACAAATACAATACACACACCTTTGGAAATCTCAAAAGAATGCTACTATATTGAATGGAACAGATAAGAATAAAGAAAAGAATAGTAAGTCCTTTTGTTTGTTTTGGTACCCTTCCTTCATAAGAAAAAAACATAAAAATAGACCATCAAGATAAATAACTTTCTCTCAGATATCTATATTTACTATTTGATCGAAGCCTTACCGTCTTTCCGTGAAAGAATCGGTAGAACCCATCACCACTATTACGACATACATTCTTTTTTTTTGTTTCAACTTTGACTCTATAAGCGCAGACAAACCATACCATCCTAATTGTATGTCTGAACACTCAGAGACTCTCGCGAGTTTGTATACAAAATATTTTCGGGCTTTTCCACAACTCCTAAATCGAGTTCCCCCCATCCTATCCAATCTAATTTAATACCATACGGGGTCACTAGACACCCTC